TGCGTTCATAGTGTAAGACTTATCTGATCTTTTCAATTGTTAGAATTTTTTTTTTCTTGAATAAATCATGAATTTTTCTAGGAGATCTCATCGAAAACTTACAGCAGCTTGCCAAACAAAGGCTAAGAGAAAAAAGAGAAGAGGTATTACTGGCATAAAATCTACGATTGGATTCAAAAAAGCATAGGCCTCGGGCAATTTGGCGAATAAAAAACTACTCGAAAAAAGGGCAGAATTAACACAGATACAGATCAAATTAAAGATATTAAGCATAACAAAATTTTGTTCTTGGAGATAATTTTGATTGAGTTATTAATATGTTTTTTGATATAAGGAAAAAAATGAAGAAAGGAAAATAAGGCAGACTAAACAATACTTCTTTGAACTCACCCAATCAAAAGCCTTCAATTCTTACAAGAGAATAGAAGAAATCATACTTTCATACAATATCTTAATTGAATTATATGTAATGATCAATAAATTCGGTTTAATTCTCTATCCATACGTGCCAAAATCCTAGCAAGAATCTAATCTATTCCATAGCTATTTGGAACTGGAATTGACGAACAAGGAATACCCATATTAGTGTTTAGTAGTTTCAAATAGAAATCTAAATGGGGCGTGGCCAAGTGGTAAGGCAACGGGTTTTGGTCCCGCTATTCGGAGGTTCGAATCCTTCCGTCCCAGAGCATACTTATATATCAGAATAACGATATCCGAATCTAAATTGCTCTTTTTTTTTTTTAACAACCTTCTTTCTAAGAGTCAAATATTGGAGAAAATGTGATTCTTGCTTTTGATTTTTAATGATTTCTTAAGATTTAAGATTGGCACTCGAAGAACTGTCAGATTGGCGAATCTATTCTATCGAGTTATTTGAAGATGCAAGGTAGATTCAAAAAGATTAGTTTATTTGTGTTATTTATAATATTCGTGATATTATTATTAATGATATTCTTAATTTCTTATTAATTAGAATAGAAAAGCTTAATTAGAATAGAAAAGTATAATAAAAGTTTTAAAAAAGAAAAATATATTGCATTCATACAATACAATATGGGTTAATTTGAATTCTTATTGAGGCTTTTTCTTCCTAAATTATCTATTTATTTCATACAGAAGGAAATTCATTTCATATAGAAGGAAGAAGTATAGATAGATTACTATGTATCGACTGAACCAATGACTATTCATGATTCCATAATTGAATCAATGTTCCAAACTAGAGGAATGTTATGGTAAAACTTCGTTTGAAACGATGTGGTAGAAAGCAACGTGCGACTTGAAGGACATGATCGGCTGTGGATGTCAAAACCCACCACTTTCCATTATGTAGAAATGAAGGTGCTTTTGGCTCGACATCCTTTGTTCTGTTCTATTATAATCCGTTTTTTTGTTGGGTTGGAATGTAAATAGTACAGGATGGAGCTCGAAGAGAAACATCCATTTTTCAGGGGCAAGGATCTAGGGTTAGTTAATGGAAATCAATAAGTTGGAACAACTTCGTAAGTCTATTTTTGATATAGAAATCGAAAGGCTCCGATTCAAACTATTTTCAAATCAAAAAGAAAAATTGTTGGAATTGGGAAAACTCTTTCGATCAAAAGTGTATCATGCGGGAATTAATTGTTCATATGATTCTTTGATAGAAAGAAAAAAAGAGAGAAAAAGGGGCATGTTGCTGCCATTTTTCAAATGATTAAATATCGCCGAAGTAATGTCTAAACCCAATGATTCAAGGCAAAGATGAAGGATCCTAGAACAAGGAAATACCCTTTTCAATTGTCTCAACAACTAGATCAAAATGAAGAATCGAAATAGATTCTAAACGAGACAAAAAAAAGGGTTAGAGACCACTCAATAAAAGAATGCCTAAGGATTTTTTTTTTTTTTGAGCATTTTGAGAGTTATTTGACTTGAGTTATGAGAGTACGAATGCTTTTTTCTTCTTTTTTTTCGAAAAAAGACGGGTTTAAATGTCTAATTGATTTGCTGGGTTTATGGATCTTTTTGACATTCTAATTCCATACAATATAATTCCATACATAGACATAACTTTTAATCATTTTTGTTCTCGAGCCGTACGAGGAGAAAACTTCTTATACGTTTCTAGGGGGGGTATTATTTAACTACATCTATCCCAATGAGCCGTTTATCGAATCGTTGCAATTGATGTTCGATCCCGAAGAGAGGGAAGAGATCTTCGAAAAGTGGGTTTTTATGATCCGATAAATAATCAAACCTATTTAAATGTTCCCGCTATTCTCTATTTCCTTGAAAAAGGAGCTCAACCCACAGGAACTGTTCATGATATTTTAAAGAAGGCGGGGGTTTTTACGGAACTTAGTCTTAATCAAACAAAATTCAATTAATGAAATACAAAAAAGAGGGTGTGGATGACTCATATCTAGCTTTGTATAAATTTTTCTTTATTATTTCCTCCCCCCTCTTTTGTTCTATTCATACTTTTTTATTTATTGTTCGTATTTCTTATTGCTTTGCTACTATAGACTATTGCTACTATAGAATACCATAACAACAAAACCAAAATTTATTGAGCTAATTTTATTGATATAAAATATAGAGAAAAAGGATCAATTGAATAAATGAAGTAATTGCATTTTAAAAAATAACATAAAATAAGATATAAAAAACAGATAAAATAACATATAAAAATAAAAATAAAAAATATTAATAATAATTAATAATAAAAAAAAAATTGACTTAATTCTTTTTTTCATTGTATTTTTTATAGTCTTTTTTATATTCTTTATTCTTTTCTCAACATTTAGATTCAAAATTTACAATCATATTGACAACAGCGTATCGAACAAATATAATTCGATCGTAAATAAATAGATCTATTTATCCCCGCCCACAAGTTTGGCACTTCACTTCATTGAAATAATGGGTTCTTTCTTTGAATTTGTTGTGATACAAGAAGTTTTTTTATTGTAATTGTATTGAATATTGAAACAAAAAAAAATGGATAACAATGGAATGAATAAGACGGGGGGCGGTCCACAAATTTTCACTTATTCTATTTCGATTTCTATGTTTTTATCTGAGAATTTCGTGTATTATAATCTAATCTGAACATTGAATGTTCAGATTAGATTATAATTTTGATTTTATTCAAATTTTTGCTAATTTCGTGTTTTGATTGCCTCGTACAATTCCATTTTTTTTTTATTCCGATTGTATTTACGTATTATAATTTTTTTCGGGTTGCTAACTCAACGGTAGAGTACTCGGCTTTTAAGTGCGACTAGCATCTTTTACACATTTGTATGAAGAAAGGGATTCGTTCATACCATTGGTAGAGTTTGTAAGACCACGACTGATCCTGAAAGGAGTGGATGGAAAAAAGAGCATGTCGTATCAATGGAGAATTCTAAGAATCCATTTTTTTCCGGATCAGTCCAAAAAAAATCGTCTTTGAATTTTTGGTGCGGAACAAAAAAATTAATTGAATTCAAAGTTGGGTCGAGTGAATAAATGGATAGAGCTCTACGGCCCCAATTATAGGGAAACAAAAAGTAACGAGCTTCTGTTCTCAATTTGAATGATTACCCGATCTAATTAAACGTTAAAAATAAATTAGTACCTAATGTGGTAAAGGTTTTTCTCATGAGTAAATTATCGATTTTTTTATGAGTCCTAATTATTAGTTATTCCCTTTATGGGTTAGACATGAATGTGTAGAAGAAGCAGTATATTGATAAAGAAAAGATATTTTTTTTTTTCCAAAATCAAAAGAGCGATTCGGTTGAAAAAATAAAGGATTTCTAACCATCTTCTTATCCTATAACGAACATAAATCAATTAGATGGCAAAAGATAGGATAGAGAATCCGTTGATGAATCTACCTGTCTCCGAGGTATCTATTCTTTTCTTACTATAATACCTTGTTTTGACTGTATCGCACTATGTATCATTTGATAACCGAATAGATCCCCTATCTTTGGTTCAAATCGAATTTGAAATGGAGGAGTTTCGAGTATATTTAGAACTAAATAGATCTCGCCGACATGATTTCCTATACCCACTTATTTTTCGGGAGTATATTTATGCACTTGCTCATGATCATGGTTTCAATAAATCGATGATTTTTTTGGAAAATCAGGATTATGGTAATAAATTCAGTTCACTAATTGTGAAACGTTTAATTATTCGAATGGATCAACAGGATCATTTGATTATTTCTGCTAATGATTCCAACCAAAATCCATTTTTTGGTCACAACAATAATTTGTATTCTCAAATGATATCGGCGGGATTTGCAGTCATTGTGGAAATTCCATTTTCCTTACGATTAGTATCTTACTCACAAGGGGAAGAAGTCGCAAAATCTCATAATTTACAATCAATTCATTCAATATTTCCTTTTTTAGAGGACAAATTCTCACATTTAAATTATGTGTTAGATGTACTAATACCTTACCCCATCCATCTAGAAATCTTGGTTCAAGCCCTTCGCTACTGGGTAAAAGATGCTTCTTCTTTGCATTTATTACGTTTCTCTCTCTACGAGTATTGTAATTTGAAGAGTTTTCTTACTCCAAAGAAATCTATTTTGATTTTTAATGCAAGATTATTCTTGTTCCTATATAATTCTCATGTATGTGAATACGAATCCATTTTCCTTTTTCTCCGTAACCAATCTTCTCATTTACGAGCAACATATTCTGGAGTCTTTCTTGAACGCATTTATTTCTATGGAAAAATAGAGTATCTTGTAGAAGTCTTTTATAATGATTTTCAGAACAACCTATGGTTGTTCAAAGACCCTTTCATACATTTTATTAGGTATCAAGGAAAGGCAATTCTGGCCTCAAAAGATACGTCTCTTCTGATGAATAAGTGGAAATATTACTTTGTCGATTTATGGCAATATTATTTTTACATGTGGTCTCAATCAGGAAGAGTCCGTAGAAATCAATTATCTAAATATTCTCTCGACTTTCTGGGCTATCTTTCAAGTGTGCGATTAAATCCTT